GCTAGCGTAGCTTAATACAAAGCATAACACTGAAGATGTTAAAATGGGCCCTGAGAAGCTCCGCATGCACAAAGGCATGGTCCCGACCTTACTATCAGCTCTAGCCCAACTTACACATGCAAGTCTCCGCAGCCCCGTGAGTAGGCCCTTAATCCCCTGCCCGGGGACGAGGAGCAGGCATCAGGCACAAATCTTTAGCCCAAGACGCCAAGCCTAGCCACACCCCCAAGGGAATTCAGCAGTGATAAATATTGAGCCATAAGTGAAAACTTGACTCAGTCAGAGCTAAAAGAGCCGGTAAAACTCGTGCCAGCCACCGCGGTTAAACGAGAGGCCCTAGTTGATAGTGCAACGGCGTAAAGGGTGGTTAGGGGTGATAAAACAATAAAGTCGAATGGCCCTTTGGCTGTCATACGCTTCTAGGAGTCCGAAGCCCAGCATACGAAAGTAACTTTAATAAGCCCACCTGACCCCACGAAAACTGAGAAACAAACTGGGATTAGATACCCCACTATGCTCAGTCATAAACCCAGACGTCCAGCTACAATTTGACGTCCGCCCGGGTACTACGAGCATTAGCTTGAAACCCAAAGGACCTGACGGTGCCTCAGACCCCCCTAGAGGAGCCTGTTCTAGAACCGATAACCCCCGTTAAACCTCACCGCTTCTAGCCATCCCAGCCTATATACCGCCGTCGTCAGCTTACCCTGTGAAGGTAATAAAAGTAAGCAAAATGGGCACAACCCAGAACGTCAGGTCGAGGTGTAGCGCACGAGGCGGGAAGAAATGGGCTACATTTTCTATCACAGAACACTACGGATATGCAACATGAAATAGTGCTTGAAGGAGGATTTAGTAGTAAAAAGGAAGCAGAGTGTCCTTTTGAACCCGGCTCTGAGACGCGTACACACCGCCCGTCACTCTCCCCTGTCGAAATGCAATACAGTTACCTAACACCAAAGCTCTGACAAGGGGAGGCAAGTCGTAACATGGTAAGTGTACCGGAAGGTGCACTTGGATAAAATTCAGGGCGTGGCTGAGCTAGTTAAGCATCTCACTTACACCGAGAAGACATCCATGCAAATTGGGTCACCCTGAGCCAACCAGCTAGCTTATTTACCATAATAACTCAACAATATTTATAACAAAACAAGACCTAACCTTATAAACTAAACCATTTTTTTACCTGAGTATGGGAGACAGAAAAGGTTCACCTAAAGCAATAGAGAAAGTACCGCAAGGGAAAGCTGAAAGAGAAATGAAACAACCCATATAAGCGTTAAAAAACAAAGACTAAACCTTGTACCTTTTGCATCATGATTTAGCCAGTACCCTCAAGCAAAGAGATCTTTAGTTTGATACCCCGAAACTAGGTGAGCTACCCCGAGACAGCCTATATAGTATAGGGCTAACCCGTCTCTGTGGCAAAAGAGTGGGAAGAGCTCCGGGTAGAAGTGACAGACTTACCGAACCTAGTGATAGCTGGTTGCCTAAGAAATGAATAGAAGTTCAGCCTCGCACACCCTTAATCAAGAAACACATTATCAAGACATTATGGAAAGATACGAGAGTTAGTTGAAGGGGGTACAGCCCCTTTAACAAAGGATACAACCTTTACAGGAGGATAAAGATCATAATAAATAAAATATACTGTTTTAGTGGGCCTGAAAGCAGCCATCTAACCGGAAAGCGTTAAAGCTCGGACAGAACAAAATTTATTATCCCGATATAAAATCTCACTCCCCTAACTGTATTAGGCCAACCCATGCCCACATGGGTGAAACTATGCTAAAATGAGTAACAAGAAGACTTGATCTTCTCCCGCCACAAGTGTAAACCAGATCGGACAAACCGCTGGAACTTAACGAGCCCAACCAAAGAGGGTATTGTGAATAACAGGAATCTCAAGAAGAACTCACAATTAATTAATCGTTAACCCCACACTGGAGTGGCATTTAAGGGAAAGACTAAAAGAGGGGGAAGGAACTCGGCAAACACAAGCCTCGCCTGTTTACCAAAAACATCGCCTCCTGCAACATAAAGTATAGGAGGTCCAGCCTGCCCAGTGACTACGGGTTCAACGGCCGCGGTATATTGACCGTGCAAAGGTAGCGCAATCACTTGTCTTTTAAATAGAGACCTGTATGAATGGCTAGACGAGGGCTTAACTGTCTCCCCCCTTCAGTCAGTGAAATTGATCTATCCGTGCAGAAGCGGGTATAACACTACAAGACGAGAAGACCCTTTGGAGCTTAAGGTACAAAACTCAGCCACGTTAAACAACTTCATAAAAAGCAAGAACTTACTGGCCATGAGATTTTACCTTCGGTTGGGGCGACCACGGGGGAAAAACAAGCCTCCGAGTGGACTGGGCCAAACCCCTAAAGCTAAAAAAGACATTTTTAAGCCGCAGAACATCTGACCAATAATGATCCGGCCAAAAGGCCGATCAACGGACCAAGTTACCCTAGGGATAACAGCGCAATCCTCTCCCAGAGCCCATATCGACGAGGGGGTTTACGACCTCGATGTTGGATCAGGACATCCTGATGGTGTAGCCGCTATTAAGGGTTCGTTTGTTCAACGATTAAAGTCCTACGTGATCTGAGTTCAGACCGGAGCAATCCAGGTCAGTTTCTATCTGTAACGCTACTTTTCCTAGTACGAAAGGATCGGAAAAGAGGGGCCTATACTCAACGCATGCCCCACCCCTAATTCATGAAAACAAATAAATAAAATAAGGGAGGGCTAAAACCCCTACTACCCTAGATAAGGGCATACTGGGGTGGCAGAGCATGGTAATTGCATAAGGCCTAAGCCCTTAAACCCAGAGGTTCAAATCCTCTCCCCAGTTCATGCTTAACACCTTAATAGCCCACCTAGTTAATCCACTTGCCTATATCGTCCCTATTCTACTCGCCGTAGCATTTTTAACCTTACTTGAACGGAAAGTACTAGGATATATACAACTACGAAAAGGACCTAATGTGGTAGGGCCTTATGGCCTACTTCAACCTATCGCCGATGGAGTTAAGTTATTTATTAAAGAGCCCGTCCGCCCATCTACATCATCCCCATTCCTATTTTTAACAGCCCCCATCCTTGCATTAACCCTTGCCCTCACCCTCTGAGCCCCCATACCTATACCTCACCCAGTTATCAACCTTAACCTAGGCGTCCTATTTATTTTAGCACTATCAAGTCTTGCGGTATATTCTATCCTCGGCTCAGGTTGAGCATCAAATTCAAAATACGCACTTATTGGAGCCCTACGAGCAGTTGCCCAAACAATCTCCTATGAAGTGAGCCTCGGACTTATTCTCCTCTCAGTAATTATCTTTTCTGGGGGCTACACCCTTCAAACATTTAACACAGCCCAAGAAGCCGTATGATTACTCATTCCCGCATGACCACTAGCTGCAATATGATACATCTCAACCCTTGCAGAAACCAATCGCGCACCCTTTGACCTAACGGAGGGCGAATCAGAACTTGTCTCGGGCTTCAATGTAGAATATGCGGGGGGTCCCTTTGCCTTATTCTTCCTCGCCGAATACGCCAACATTCTGCTAATAAATACCCTCTCCGCTGTCCTGTTTTTAGGAACATCATATTTTCCAGCCCTACCTGAACTAACCACTATTGGCCTAATAATTAAAGCCGCGCTTCTATCTGTAGTATTTCTATGAGTACGAGCCTCATACCCACGATTCCGGTACGACCAGCTCATGCACTTAGTATGGAAAAATTTTCTTCCCCTAACACTAGCCCTTGTATTATGACACGTATCCCTTCCAATTGCACTGGCGGGCCTTCCCCCACAGTTGTAATTTAGGAACTGTGCCCGAGTGCCCAGGGACCACTTTGATAGAGTGGCTTACAGGGGCTAAAATCCCCTCAGTTCTTAGAAAGAAGGGGGTCGAACCCATGCCTAAGAGATCAAAACTCTAAGTGCTTCCTCTACACCACTTTCTATGATGGGGTCAGCTAAATAAGCTTTCGGGCCCATACCCCGAACATGACGGTTAAAATCCCTCCTCCATCAATGAATCCCTACGTATTAGCTACACTTTTATCCAGCCTTGGTCTAGGAACTACTCTCACCTTTGCTAGCTCCCACTGGTTGTTAGCCTGAATAGGACTAGAGATCAATACGCTAGCAATTATCCCCTTAATAGCACAACACCACCACCCACGAGCAGTAGAAGCTACTACAAAATATTTTCTAACCCAAGCCACTGCAGCCGCCGTAATCCTCTTTGCAAGCACAACTAATGCATGAATTACGGGAGAATGAAATATAACTAACATATCAGACCCACTTGCCACCACAATGATTCTTGCCGCCCTAGCACTTAAAATTGGATTAGCACCAATACATTTCTGAATACCCGAAGTACTCCAAGGGTTAGATTTATTAACAGGAATAATTTTATCAACTTGACAAAAACTTGCCCCGCTTGCCTTAATTATTCAAACAGCCCAAGCTTTCGACCCACTTCTCCTTACAGCCCTTGGATTAATATCTACCCTAGTAGGAGGCTGAGGCGGATTAAACCAAACTCAACTACGGAAAGTCCTAGCCTACTCCTCAATTGCACACATGGGTTGAATAATCATTATTCTTCAACATGCCCCCCAACTTACTCTCCTCGCACTATTAATTTATATTTTAATAACATCCGCGGCATTCCTAACACTAAAACTCTCCTACACTACAAATATTGGTACCCTTGCAACCACATGGTCAAAAAGCCCTTTATTAACAGCAACAACTGCTCTAGTGTTATTATCCCTAGGAGGCCTTCCCCCACTCACCGGATTTATACCAAAATGATTAATTCTACAAGAACTTGCAAAACAAGGCCTCCCCCTTGCCGCAACCGTAATAGCTCTTGCCGCTCTAATTAGCCTATACTTTTACTTACGACTTTGTTATGCAATAACTCTTACCATCTCCCCCAACACTGCCACTTCAACCACCCCCTGACGAACCCAAACAACTCAGGCCTCCATCCCCCTAGCCTTGTTTACCGTAATGGCTCTGGGCCTTTTACCTATGACCCCTACCATTATAGCACTCATTATTTAGGGGCTTAGGATAGCATTAGACCGAGAGCCTTCAAAGCTCTAAGCAGGAGTGAAAATCTTCTAGCCCCTGATAAGACCTACAAGAGTTTATCTTGCATCTTCTGAATGCAAATCAAATGTTTTAATTAAACTAAGGCCTTTCTAGATGGGAAGGCCTCGATCCTACAAACTCTTAGTTAACAGCTAAGCGCTCAAGCCAGCGAGCATCCATCTACTCTTTCCCGCCGTTTGCCGGGTAAGGCGGGAAAGCCCCGGCAGGGTATTAGTCTGCGTCTCTGGATTTGCAATCCAACGTGGCACTCCACCACGGGGCTTGATAGGGAGAGGACTTAAACCTCTGTCTTCGGGGCTACAACCCACCGCCTGGGCACTCGGCTACCCTACCTGTGGCAATTACACGCTGATTCTTTTCTACAAACCACAAAGACATTGGTACCCTTTATCTAGTATTTGGTGCCTGGGCCGGAATAGTGGGAACCGCTTTAAGCCTCCTTATTCGAGCTGAATTAAGTCAGCCCGGCTCACTCCTCGGGGATGATCAAATCTACAATGTTATCGTTACTGCTCACGCCTTTGTAATAATTTTCTTTATAGTAATGCCGATTCTTATTGGTGGGTTCGGAAACTGACTTGTACCTCTAATAATTGGAGCCCCTGATATGGCATTTCCACGAATAAACAACATAAGTTTTTGACTCTTACCCCCCTCATTCCTACTTCTGTTAGCCTCTTCTGGTGTTGAAGCCGGAGCCGGAACAGGATGAACTGTTTACCCCCCACTCGCAGGTAATCTTGCCCATGCAGGAGCATCAGTAGACCTCACAATCTTCTCCTTACACCTGGCAGGTGTGTCATCAATTTTGGGGGCAGTTAATTTTATTACCACAATCATTAACATAAAACCCCCAGCAATTTCTCAATATCAAACGCCCCTCTTCGTATGAGCCGTACTTGTTACCGCCGTCCTTCTACTCCTGTCACTGCCCGTCCTAGCTGCCGGGATTACTATACTACTTACTGACCGTAACCTAAATACTACATTCTTTGACCCAGCAGGAGGAGGTGACCCCATTCTGTATCAGCACTTGTTCTGATTCTTCGGCCACCCAGAGGTCTACATTCTCATTTTACCTGGATTTGGAATTATTTCACATGTTGTAGCCTATTATGCAGGTAAAAAGGAACCGTTCGGCTACATGGGAATAGTTTGGGCTATGATGGCCATCGGCCTCCTAGGATTTATTGTCTGGGCACATCATATGTTTACTGTTGGAATAGATGTAGACACTCGTGCCTACTTTACATCTGCAACAATAATTATCGCCATTCCAACTGGTGTTAAAGTGTTTAGCTGACTTGCCACACTTCATGGGGGCTCAATCAAATGAGAAACTCCTATACTATGAGCTTTAGGTTTTATTTTCCTCTTTACAGTCGGGGGGCTAACAGGAATTGTTCTCGCCAACTCATCACTTGATATTGTCCTCCATGATACATATTATGTTGTTGCCCATTTCCACTATGTACTATCAATAGGGGCTGTGTTTGCTATCATAGCGGCATTTGTCCACTGGTTCCCACTATTTTCAGGATACACTCTTAATGACACTTGAACAAAAATCCACTTTGCTGTAATATTTATTGGTGTTAACCTCACATTCTTCCCCCAACATTTCCTAGGCTTAGCAGGAATACCACGACGATACTCTGACTACCCAGATGCTTACGCTCTTTGAAATACAGTATCATCCATCGGCTCACTTGTTTCACTAGTAGCGGTAATTATATTCTTATTTATTTTATGAGAAGCCTTTGCCGCCAAACGAGAAGTGTCTTCAGTAGAGCTAACTATAACAAATGTAGAGTGACTACACGGCTGCCCTCCCCCATACCACACATTCGAGGAACCAGCATTTGTCCAAGTTCAATCAAACTAACGAGAAAGGGAGGAATTGAACCCCCATGTACTGGTTTCAAGCCAGTCACATAACCACTCTGTCACTTTCTTTTGGAGACATTAGTAAAATTTGCATATTACATCGCCTTGTCGAGGCGAAATTTCAGGTTAAACTCCTGTATGTCTTAAATCTTAATGGCACACCCCTCACAACTAGGATTCCAAGACGCGGCATCACCTGTTATAGAAGAACTTCTTCATTTCCACGACCACGCCCTAATAATTGTATTTTTAATTAGCACAATAGTACTTTACATTATTGTCGCAATAGTTTCAACCAAACTTACTAACAAATATATTTTAGATTCCCAGGAGATCGAGATTGTATGAACAGTCCTACCAGCAGTAATTCTAATTTTAATCGCTCTTCCTTCTCTTCGAATTTTGTATCTTATAGATGAAGTTAACGACCCTCACCTAACAATTAAAGCTATGGGACACCAATGATATTGAAGCTATGAATATACAGACTATGAAGACCTAGGATTTGACTCATACATAATCCCCACTCAAGATCTCACGCCAGGACAATTTCGACTTCTAGAAACAGATCACCGAATAGTAGTCCCAATGGAATCACCAATTCGAGTCCTAGTATCTGCCGAGGACGTATTACACTCCTGAGCCATCCCATCGCTCGGTGTAAAAATAGACGCAGTACCTGGACGATTAAATCAAACTGCCTTTATTGCCTCACGACCAGGTGTGTTCTATGGACAATGCTCTGAAATCTGTGGCGCCAACCACAGCTTTATACCTATTGTAGTTGAAGCCGTCCCATTAAAACATTTTGAGGGCTGATCCACACTAATACTAGAAGACGCCTCACTAGGAAGCTAATTATTGGACAAAGCGTTGGCCTTTTAAGCCAAAGTCTGGTGCCTACCGACCACCTCTAGTGACATGCCTCAACTCAACCCCAATCCTTGATTTGTAATTCTAGTATTTTCATGATTCATTTTCCTCACTATCATCCCCACTAAAGTCTTAAATCATTTAACACCTAATGAGCCAGCCCAGATAAGTGAAGAAAAACACAAGACTCACTCCTGAAATTGACCATGATAGTAAGCTTCTTTGACCAATTTGCAAGCCCCTCTTTCCTAGGAATTCCGCTCATCGCAATTGCAATTGCACTTCCATGGGTGTTATTTCCAACTCCATCATCTCGCTGAATAAATAGCCGACTTACTACACTCCAAGCATGATTTATTAACCGCTTCACTAATCAACTATTAATACCTTTAAATATAGGAGGACATAAGTGAGCCCTAATATTTACCTCATTAATAGTGTTTCTTATTACCATTAATATGTTAGGCCTCTTACCGTACACCTTTACCCCTACAACACAACTATCATTAAATATAGGACTTGCTGTGCCACTGTGACTTGCTACAGTAATTATTGGCATGCGGAACCAACCAACAGTTGCTCTTGGACACCTACTACCTGAAGGAACCCCTATTCCTTTAATCCCTGTATTAATTATTATCGAAACAATTAGTCTGTTTATTCGACCACTGGCCCTTGGAGTCCGACTTACAGCCAACTTAACTGCAGGCCACCTTCTTATTCAACTCATCGCCACAGCCGTATTTGTCCTACTCCCAATAATACCAACTGTAGCAATTCTTACAGCTGCCGTGCTCTTCCTTTTAACACTTCTAGAAGTCGCAGTAGCAATAATTCAAGCCTATGTATTTGTATTACTCTTAAGCCTCTATTTACAAGAAAACGTCTAATGGCCCACCAAGCACATGCATATCATATGGTTGATCCTAGCCCATGACCACTAACCGGAGCCATCGGTGCCTTACTAATGACATCCGGCCTGGCAATCTGGTTCCACTTCCACTCAGTAACACTAATAACCCTTGGATTAGTCCTACTACTTCTTACGATATTTCAATGGTGACGGGATATTATCCGAGAAGGAACCTTCCAAGGTCATCATACACCACCGGTACAAAAAGGATTACGATATGGGATAATCCTATTTATTACTTCTGAAGTATTCTTCTTCCTAGGCTTCTTCTGAGCTTTCTACCACTCAAGCCTGGCCCCAACACCTGAACTAGGCGGATGCTGACCCCCTACAGGCATCACCACGTTGGACCCCTTTGAGGTACCCCTCCTCAATACAGCTGTATTACTAGCATCAGGGGTAACAGTTACATGAGCCCACCACAGCATCATAGAGGGTGAACGAAAACAAGCCATTCAATCCCTTGCACTCACAATTCTGCTAGGATTCTATTTTACTGCCCTTCAAGCAATAGAATACTATGAAGCACCTTTCACAATCGCTGATGGAGTATACGGCTCAACATTCTTTGTAGCTACAGGATTCCACGGACTACATGTCATCATTGGCTCAACCTTCTTAGCCGTCTGCCTTCTCCGTCAAATTCAGTACCACTTTACATCCGAACACCACTTCGGCTTTGAAGCCGCTGCCTGATACTGACACTTTGTAGATGTAGTATGACTATTCCTTTACGTGTCGATCTATTGATGAGGCTCATATCTTTCTAGTATTAAAGTTTGTACAAGTGACTTCCAATCATTTAGTCTTGGTTAGACCCCAAGGAAAGATAATGAACTTAATTACAACCATTTTTATTATTGCTGTAACCCTGTCGTCAGTCCTGGCAGTTGTATCTTTCTGATTACCACAAATAAACCCGGACGCAGAGAAACTTTCTCCCTATGAGTGCGGATTTGACCCGTTAGGATCAGCCCGGCTCCCATTCTCCTTACGATTCTTTTTAGTAGCAATTCTATTCCTTTTGTTCGACCTAGAAATTGCCCTCCTCCTCCCACTACCATGAGGCGATCAACTCTACAACCCAACCGGAACATTCTTCTGAGCCACCACAGTCCTAATCCTATTGACCCTCGGACTAATTTATGAATGAACTCAAGGGGGCCTAGAATGAGCAGAATAGGGAGCTAGTCTAAAAAAGACCTCTGATTTCGGCTCAGAAGATTGTGGTTTAAGTCCACAGCCCCCTTATGACACCAGTACACTTTAGCTTTACCTCAGCATTTATTTTAGGACTTATAGGGCTAGCATTCCATCGTACACATCTACTTTCTGCCCTGCTTTGCTTAGAAGGTATAATATTATCCCTATTTATTGCACTAGCCCTATGAACACTACAATTTGAATCAACAAGCTTCTCTACTGCCCCTATACTACTACTAGCCTTTTCTGCTTGTGAGGCAAGCACAGGCCTTGCACTCTTAGTAGCCACAGCCCGAACCCACGGTACCGACCGCTTACAAAACCTGAATCTTCTACAATGCTAAAAGTTTTAATCCCAACAATTATAATATTCCCAACAATTTGGTTGGCCTCCCCTAAGTGATTATGAACAGCTACTGCTACCCATGGCCTCTTAATTGCCCTTACAAGCCTTACATGATTTAGCTGGACTTCAGAGGCCGGATGAACCTCATCCAACGCCTACTTAGCTACAGACCCCCTATCAACACCCCTCTTAGTCTTAACATGCTGACTCCTCCCCTTAATAATCTTAGCCAGCCAAAACCATATTAATCCTGAACCCATCGCACGCCAACGCCTATATATTACACTTCTTACTTCACTACAGACTTTTTTAATTATGGCCTTTGGCGCCACAGAAATTATTATATTTTATATCATATTTGAAGCTACCCTTATCCCCACCCTTATTATCATCACCCGTTGAGGGAATCAAACTGAACGCCTCAACGCAGGTACCTATTTTCTATTTTATACCTTAGCCGGGTCTCTACCCCTTTTAGTGGCCTTACTTCTCCTCCAACAATCCACAGGAACACTATCACTATTAATTATTCAATATACCCCCCCTATACTAATAAGCTCCTGAAGTCATAAAATCTGATGGGCAGGCTGCTTAATCGCCTTCTTAGTAAAAATACCTCTTTATGGTGTGCATCTGTGATTGCCAAAAGCACATGTAGAAGCCCCCGTCGCAGGGTCAATAGTTCTGGCAGCAATTCTTCTAAAACTAGGGGGATACGGCATAATACGCATAATAATAATACTAGATCCACTCTCTAAAAATCTGATCTACCCATTCATTGTTTTAGCACTTTGGGGTATTATTATGACCGGGTCTATTTGTCTACGACAGACTGATCTTAAGTCACTAATTGCCTACTCCTCTGTAAGCCATATAGGCCTTGTAGCAGGGGGAATTCTAGTTCAAACTCCATGAGGTTTCACAGGGGCAATCATTCTCATAATTGCCCACGGCCTAGTATCCTCTATGCTATTCTGCTTGGCTAATACAGCTTACGAGCGAACCCATAGTCGGACTATAATCCTCGCCCGGGGCCTACAAGTAATTTTTCCACTAACGGCTGTCTGATGATTCATTGCAAACCTAGCCAATCTAGCACTTCCCCCGCTTCCTAACCTAATAGGAGAACTTATAATCATTACAACACTCTTTAGCTGATCCCCCTGAACCATTGCACTCACTGGCCTAGGAACACTAATTACCGCTGCCTACTCCTTGTATATGTTCTTAATATCACAACGTGGCCCAACACCACATCACATCATAAAACTTTCACCATTCCACACCCGAGAACACCTACTAATGGCCCTTCACCTCATTCCAGTTATTCTCCTCGTGATAAAACCAGAACTTATATGAGGGTGATGTTACTAGTAAGTATAGTTTAACCAAAACATCAGATTGTGATTCTGAAGACAGGGGTTAAAACCCCCTTACTCACCAAGGAAGGACAGAAATCAGTAAGTACTGCTAATACTTACGCCCCAGGGTTAAAATCCTTGGCTTCTTTACGCTTCTGAAGGATAACAGCTCATCCATTGGTCTTAGGAACCAAAAACTCTTGGTGCAAATCCAAGCGGAAGCTATGACCTCAGCAGCCCAAGTCATGTCCTCCTCTTTCCTTTTAGTCGTTACAATTCTTATTCTGCCACTGCTCATAACACTAAGCCCGAAACCTCAAGGACCCAACTGAGCAAACACCTATGTAAAAACTGCCATTAGCACTGCATTCTTCGTGAGTCTATTACCACTAATAATTTACCTGGCCAAGGGAGCAGAGAATATCACCACAAACTGACAATGAATAAATACGCAAATATTTGACACCAACATTAGCTTTAAATTTGACCATTACTCCCTTATTTTCACCCCTATTGCCCTCTTTGTGACATGGTCCATCTTAGAATTTGCGCTGTGATACATACACTCCGATCCGAATATTAACCGATTCTTTAAATATCTTCTACTGTTTTTGGTAGCCATAATTATTCTTGTTACAGCTAATAATTTATTTCAACTATTTATTGGCTGAGAAGGAGTTGGTATCATATCATTTTTACTCATTGGCTGATGACACGGACGAGCAGACGCCAACACCGCAAGTCTACAAGCAGTAATTTATAACCGTGTTGGGGATATTGGACTAATTTTAGCCATAGCCTGGTTTGCCATAAATCTGAACTCCTGAGAAATACAACAGGTTTTTGCTTTATCAAAAAACCACGATATAACAACCCCACTAATTGCACTTATCCTTGCAGCAACAGGAAAATCGGCTCAGTTTGGTCTGCACCCGTGACTTCCGTCCGCCATAGAGGGCCCGACGCCAGTATCTGCATTGCTCCACTCTAGCACTATAGTTGTTGCAGGTATCTTCCTATTAATCCGTCTTCATCCACTCATAGAAAGTAATAAACTGGCACTATCAAGTTGCTTATGTCTAGGAGCACTTACTACCCTATACACAGCTACTTGTGCACTAACCCAAAATGACATCAAGAAAATTGTCGCTTTCTCAACATCTAGTCAGCTCGGACTTATAATAGTTACGATTGGACTAAACCAACCACAGTTGGCATTCCTTCATATTTGTACACACGCATTCTTCAAGGCCATGCTCTTCCTCTGCTCTGGGTCTATTATTCACAGCCTGAGTGATGAACAGGATATTCGAAAAATAGGCGGCCTCCATAAACTCCTGCCCGTTACCTCAACCTGCCTTACAATTGGAAGCCTAGCACTAGCAGGTACTCCTTTCCTCGCCGGATTCTTCTCAAAAGACGCTATTATTGAAGCCCTCAACACTTCCAACCTTAACGCCTGAGCCCTTACCCTAACACTTATTGCCACATCCTTTACCGCAGTTTACAGCTTCCGAATCGTATACTTCGTAACAATAGGGTCACCACGATTCCTCCCACTATCCCCAATTAATGAAGATAATCCCCTTATAATTCAACCTGTTAAACGGCTTGCCTGAGGAAGCATTATTGCAGGACTCGTTATTACATACAACTTCCTACCTATAAAAACACCAGTTATAACTATGCCAACAACCCTAAAAATGGCAGCCCTTACGGTAGCAATTGTTGGCCTCCTTGTAGCCATAGAACTTGCAGCCAAGACCAACAACCCCTACAAAACTGCCTTCAAGAAATCTTCTCACCACTTCTCAAATATATTAGGGTACTTCCCCTCATTAATACACCGACTCTCCCCAAAGGCTAGCCTAGTCTTCGGACAATCAGCCGCTACTAAATTTGACCAGGCCTGACTTGAAATCTCAGGCCCAAAATCACTCACTCTTACCCAAATAATGTTAGCCCAAACACTAGGCAACATTACACAAGGAACAATTAAGAAGTTCCTAACTATCTTCCTTTTGACTCTAATCTTAGCAGTTGCCCTAATTTTTATCTAGACCGCCCGGAGCGTCCCACGACTTAAACCCCGAGTTAATTCTAGTACTACAAGTAGGGTGAGAAGCAATACTCAAGCGCAAATAACTAATATTGTTCCGCCCAAAGAGTATATTATGGCTACACCCCCAACATCCCCCCGCAGCACAGAAAACGCTTTTAACTCATCAATGACTGCTCAAGAACCCTCATGTCACCCCCCTCAAAACAACCCGCCTATCAGCAAGACTCCTAGTAAATATGCTAAAACATACCCCACTACCGAACGACTCCCCCAAGCCTCTGGGAAAGGCTCAGCAGCCAACGCTGCCGAATAGGCAAACACTACAAGCATCCCCCCCAAATAAATTAAAAAAAGAACTAAAGACAAGAAGGGCCCCCCGCTGCCAATTAACACCCCACATCCAACCCCAGCCGCCACCATTAACCCTAAAGCAGCAAAATAAGGCGTAGGATTGGACGCAACAGCAATCAATCCTATAATTAAGGCTATCAATAATAAAGACACAAAATAAGTCATAGTTCCTGCTCAGACTTTAACCGAGACTAGTGACTTGAAGAACCACCGTTGTAATTCAACTACAAGAACGATTTAATGGCAAGCCTACGAAAAACCCACCCCCTGATAAAAATCGCCAATGATGCATTAGTCGACCTTCCAACCCCCTCAAATATTTCAGCACTATGAAACTTCGGATCTCTGCTAGGATTGTGCTTAATTACTCAGATCTTAACCGGATTATTCCTGGCTATACACTATACCTCTGACATTTCAACTGCATTTTCATCCGTCACACACATTTGCCGAGACGTTAACTATGGCTGACTTATCCGAAATATACATGCCAACGGCGCATCATTCTTTTTCATCTGCATTTACATACATATCGCCCGAGGCCTTTACTATGGGTCTTACCTCTATAAAGAAACCTGAAATATTGGAGTTGTATTACTCCTTCTAGTTATAATAACGGCCTTTGTCGGCTACGTACTTCCGTGGGGTCAAATATCCTTCTGAGGTGCCACCGTTATTACAAATCTTCTATCAGCGGTACCTTATATGGGAGACACCCTTGTACAATGAATCTGAGGTGGCTTTTCAGTAGATAACGCAACATTAACACGATTCTTCGCCTTCCACTTCCTATTTCCGTTCGTGATCGCCGGCGCAACTGTCCTCCACTTGCTCTTTTTACACGAAACAGGGTCAAACAACCCTGCTGGGTTAAACTCCGACGCGGATAAAATTTCCTTCCACCCCTACTTCTCCTATAAAGACCTCCTTGGCTTCGTCTTAATACTATTAGCTCTCACGTCATTAACACTATTCTCCCCCACCCTACTTGGTGACCCAGAAAACTTCACTCCAGCAAACCCACTGGTCACCCCGCCCCACATTCAACCCGAGTGATACTTCTTATTTGCTTACGCTATTTTACGATCCATTCCAAATAAACTAGGAGGGGTCCTAGCACTATTATTCAGTATTCTAGTATTATTAGTAGTTCCAATTTTACACACCTCAAAACAGCGAGGACTAACCTTCCGACCAATCACCCAATTCCTATTCTGAACCCTGGTGGCGGATATAATTATTTTAACATGAATTGGAGGCATACCTGTAGAACACCCATACATTATTATTGGCCAAATCGCCTCAATCCTATACTTCGCATTATTCCTTCTCCTCGCCCCACTTGCAGGGTGAGTAGAGAATAAAGCACTAAAATGAGCTTGCCCTGGTAGCTTAGTTTTAAAGCATCGGTCTTGTAATCCGAAGATCGAGGGTTAAACCCCCTCCCAGCGCCCAGAAAAAGGAGATTTTCGCTCCCACCCCTGGCTCCCAAAGCCAGGATTCTAAAGTTAAACTATTTTCTGATGGACCAATATGGTAACATTTTCATGTGTAGTACTCATGTACTGCATGAAAACATATGTTAATGTCCTAGGTAATGTACCTGTGTGATGGGGATTGATACAGCTATGTATTATCACCATACATTTATTTTAACCTAAAAGCAAGTACTAACATCTAAGACGTGCATAAACCCAATTATGCAAGGTTATGAGACATATATGTATTATCACCATACATTTATTTTAACCTAAAAGCAAGTACTAATGTCTAAGACGTACATAAGCATACTATTAAGACTCAGAAATGATCTATCTTAACCTGGGTTATAGCTTGTTCCCCTAAATATCGCACTCAACATTTTCCTTGAATTGACCCAACTAGGATTTATTACGAGAATCTTAATGCAGTAAGAGACCACCAACCTTGTCATGTAAGGCATATCATGAATGATAGAATCAGGGACACATTATGGAGGGTGGTAAACTGTGAATTATTCCTGGTATCTGGCTCAAACTTTCATGGACATGGATTTCTAATCCCCCCTTAAAGAGGTTCCTTGCATCCGGCTATCGGTGTGGTTCATACTCCTCATTACCCAACATGCCGGGCATTCTTTTAAATGCATAGGTTCTTTTTTTAGGGAACCTTTCACTTACATTTCAGAGTGCAGGCACAATTAATATATTAAGGTTGTACATTTCCTTGCTCGGCGTAAACTAGGTTAATGATTATAAGACATAACTTAAAGAATCACATTATACTCTATCAAGTGCATAACGTATTTGTCTTTCTTCACATTACCTTGATATAGATGCCCCCCCTTTTCGTTTTCGCGCGACAAACCCCCTTACCCCCTACGCTCAGCGAATCCTGTTCTCCTTGTCAAACCCCGAAAGCAAGGAAGGCCCGAGAGCGTCCAGACTAACAAGTTGAAATATGGGTTAGCCATCCGCGTTATATATATATATATATATATATATACGTTACATAACCCCTAAATGTGTTTTAAAAAAGGCCTAAAAAGCTCGATTAAATTTATCACTAAATTTCTCAATGCTAAAAAATCCAACATTTTTTT